CTGAATTTCTTTATGGACTCCTCATTTTCTCAATTAAAAATCAATTAAAATGAATTAATCTAATTTGGAATTTGATTCCGATAGGGATACAAAAGGACAGTTCCTTTTTATACTCACAAAAGCGAATAATTTAGACCTAAAATTATGAAGATTCTTTGAATTGATTTGTAGATCTAATTGATACGGCATTGACTTAGTATTGTAGTATCATATATCAAACTGGGATGTAAGACAGGGCATATGTGCAACTGTTTGCTTTCATATACCATATCTGGTACAGAATATAGAGGGAAAATTTGACCATAAACGAATTTTTAATGTGGATACATATATATCCTTAACATACTGAAACGGCTGCCATTATTGGTATCAAACCAATAGCGATTCATACAAGCTAAATCTTCTAATCGATAATTAGGCCAAAGAAAGAACTTTAATTTAATTAATTCATTTTTATATCTATCAAGATGTTTACTTTCATCCAAAAATTTACCCCAGTTTTTTATGTTATTCGCGTTGCAAAATACTGGATTTCTATCCACACCATTCCTATTCTTTGAATTGAAAGAAATTAGAATTCTTAATTCTCTACGACGTCTAGACGATAAAATCTTTTCAGGAACAAGCAAATCATAATGATTTTTGTCTTGATTTTCCGTTATTCTTTGATGTCTTGGAGTGGATTCATCCAAATTCTTCTTATCAACATATCTTTGTTCTCGGTATCTTTGATGAGTTTGGTGCTTACTCTTATGAACCAATGAAATACCTATGGTTTGATACATAATCCATTTTCCATAATTTTTTATAGACAGACGAACGGGTTCGATAATCAATACCCCTTTTTTCATCAATTCTGTAAGAGTTAAATTCTTCTGAATCATCATTATATCTAGACTTATTTCTCTTCTTTGAATAGAGGATATAGTAATTTTTCTTGGATTTATCAGTCTAAGCAGGAGACAATATACCTTGATATTATTGATCATTCTTTGATTCAAAGCATCGTCCCATCTCAATTGAAAAAGCAAATACCGTTTCAGGAAGAAATCCAGTTCTGCTTTCGTGTTGCTCTTGTATTGTTTTTGATTTTTACCTTTTTTCATGGTCGATTCCGCATAATCTTCTTCAATATCTTTTTGTTGGTTTGAGAGAACGGATCCAAGATTTCCTTGGTTTTGTGCATCTGATCCAAGATCTCCTTGGCCTGGGGGTTCTTTTTCTTCTTGATTTCGATTCTTTAATTTAAAAGATTTTTTTTCATTCGCTGGTCTAAAAAAATTCCCTTTTTGCTTTCCATTGATCTTTTTATTTTCACTAACATTTTCATTTATATTCAAATTTGAAAGAAGTAATTTGCTTGGTATAATCCACGGTTTCATTTTATATGCATTATAAAGTAGCACAAATTCTGGGAAGAACCAAAGTTCCAGATTCGATATGGGGCGGTTTAGTATTTCTTCATTCATTTCCATCCAATCAAAAAATATTTTTTTGTAATTGGGTGGCTTAATTTCTGGATCTTGATGAATTGTAAGATAAAAAAGATCTTGCTTATCAATTTTATCAATTATTTGGTAATTATGAGTCCCAATCTTAATCTTTTTATTACTGTTGGGATCGGTCTTGATCCAGGCCTCAATATCGACTTTTTTTCTAAGAAAAAAATTGAGCATTTTCCAATCAAAATATTTTCTATCTGGATTTTTTTCCATATACATAATATCACCCTTTCCTAGATAATTATTGATAGGAATATCCCCTAGTATATCAAATAATTTTTTTTTATGTGTGGTGTAATTATAAGAAATCTCTTGGTTCTTATTTACTTGTAATGGTGATCCATAAATATATGAGTCTTTCTTAGTTTCATAATTAATAGATTTATATGATAAAAGATCATATCTATAGTATTTTTGAAAATTATCTTTTTGGTTTGGTAATGAATATACTTCAGAATATTTTTTATTTTTGTAATGAAGTAATTGGTCTTTTTCATATGAATCCCATTTTTTAAAATCTTTCGTTTGAGCCGTACGATGTTCATTGACTCTATTTCTCCATTTTTGTGGTATTAATCGAGACCATCCAATCTGAGATAAACCATATTGATAATGACCTCTTAACCAGTTTTTCCATTGATTCGTTCCATAACTTTGAAGTTTCTTATGACTTAATTCGGAATGAAATATTCCTTGTATTCCAAAAGAATCCTTTATTGCAGTTTTAAGAAAAAAAGACGTTCCATGATATTGAAGAACAGATCTTAACTTATACAAATTAAGAATTTGGGTTTGTGATAATTTGTAAAATACATATGCTTGCGACAAGGAAGATAAGTCACAAAAGATATGTGAATTCGTCTTACCATTACTAATATTATAAGGTGACTTTTTTATAGTCGAAATAAATCGAATTGTATTTTTATTTGTTTTATTAATTATTTCTTGATTTGTTTCATTATTGTAAATGTATTTCTCAATAATTTTTTTTGTTGATT